AAATATTCATTTCTCCAACTCCAGGTATTAAAAGAATATTTGGACGTTCTCTTATAGACCAAACAGAGTAATTGACGTTTCATTCATTAGGTGGGCTAAAAAAAAATTAGAGGGTTCATTGAAATTATCAAATTTTGAAGATACTTTTTTGGATGAGCCGAGCCAATAGGATGAAATTAAAACAGTTCCACATCATGAACTATGTACCGCGCACATCACTTAGAAGGGCTCTAGAAAGTAACATAGGAAGAAATAAAGAAATAGAATATGAAAAATAGAATGAAATAATATTCTATTTGTACTGTATCTAAGATCAATCTTGGCTATTCACGCCCCTCACCTAGACTCTGCTTTTTGGTCTTTCAACTAAACCAACTAAACAATTGAAATTTACACTTTCGACTATGTATGAAGTCGTAACATTGTTTTTTACTGGCGGAGACACGAACAAATAAAAAAGTAAGAAGAAACAAAATTTAATTCGTTTCTTTTGTATACTTTGAAATACAAAAAATACACAATATCCATCTTTTCTTTTACCCGTTTTAGATACATAAAACTTAATTAATAAGGGGCTCCGACACTTAGATGAATAAGTATGTATCATGATCTATAACTAGAACACTGAATATGTATGTCGACCCATATCAATTAATTTGTAAAATATATACTCATACAAATTACTCATGTGCCAGGAACCAGATTTGAACTGGTGACACGAGGATTTTCAGTCCTCTGCTCTACCAGCTGAGCTATCCCGACCATTCACGACGCATCATCCTCATTTTATTTTAATATAGGACTTGGGTCTATGTCAATTAAAAAAATGAAAAGATATTACAAAGTAATATCCAGGCCCTGGTAGAATTTCTTGTATTTTCAAAAAGAAAACTTTGTAAGTTTCAATACAGTACAAATAATACAAAACAGTACAAATAATACAAATAATGATATGGATTGTTAATTATTTAATTTTATTACATTATTCAAAGATGCTCATTTGTACACGTATCATATATATCACATATAAGGCTTATGATGTGATAATAAAAAAAATTTCCGCTCAGATCGGTTTATGAAATAGTAGAGTGAGAATGACTAAGAACTATAAACAATTTTGAGTCACTAACAAAATGAGAAGATAAATAATTAGGGAGGCAACCAGGTCTTTTTGGGGATAGAGGGACTTGAACCCTCACGATTTCTAAAATCGACGGATTTTCCTCTTACTATAAATTTCTTTGTTGTCAATATTGACATGTAAAATGGGACTCTATCTTTATTCTTAATCCGATTAAAAAATTCTTCAAAATAAAAAGATTTATCGGACTATGATGGAGTGAATGTTTTGATCAATGAATATTTAATTCTTTTTTTTTCTATCATATAAATAGATAGAAAAAAATTATAGAACCGGTTGGAGTCGTCATTAATCATTTTTAATCATTTGGCGATAGTATTTCAGTAAGTATACATCCGTAAGTATACATATGTATATAGGTTTATCTTTCATCTTTTCGGAAGTTTCGATGGAAGGATTCCTTTATGAACACAATGCAGCCAACTCCATTTGTTAGAACAGCTTCCATTGAGTCTCTGCACCTATCCTTTATTTATTCTCGCTTTATGAAACCCTTGTTTGTTTTCATAAAACGGGATTTGGCTCAGGATTGCCCATTTTTAATTCCAGGGTTTCTCTGAATTTGAAAGTTATCATTTGGTAGGTTTCCATACCAAGGCTCAATCCAATTAAGTCCGTAGCGTCTACCAATTTCGCCATATCCCCCTTTTTTTGTGATGTGATTAGGATCACACATATCATCATGCCGTTTACTCTTTTTGTTCATTTCCATTTATATTATGATTATGCTAAAACCGTTGAATTCATTAGATATCGATTCCTGTATTGAAAAGTGGTTTCTCCGATTTGATTTCGTATCTATCTTCTTTCATTTTTATTGGAGACCGTAGTTGGTCCAACTAGAAATTCAATATCGATATATATCGCATAACATATATCTATTATAATATATATGTATATTATATATATATGTCCCTATTCCTATCATTTTTAGTGTGCAATTTTGAATACTTGAACGGTCGATTCTTTTTTTTTCCTCTTAGGTTTCCCTTTTCCAAATGAAACCCTAGGAATGTTTTATTATGGTCTGGATTGCCCTTTTCTCTTCATATCCTCTTCTTAGGGCGGATCATAAAAAAAAATGACAACGACAAAGGGTAATTTAGTATTTCAAATTTCAGTAATAGCCATATCTAATCGAATAGATATAATTAATCAATTAATCATTCCGTTAATTTACAATTAATTATTAATTCAATTTTTTTTATTGTATAAATTCTATATTTTCACATTCAAATATATATATATAATAAATATCGAATAAGATTATAACTTAATTAGTAGAATTACTATAATAATAATTATATTATATAATAGATTCTATTCCTAACCTTAGGTACAAAATTCTATTTCAAATTA